ATAGCGGGTAGCGGGAATCGAACCCGCATCGTTAGCTTGGAAGGCTAGGGGTTATAGTCGACGTCGATTCAGCATTTTGAACGTCTCTAATTCAAAACCGAACATGAAACTTTGGTTTCATTCGGCTCCTTTATGGAAGCTGTAAAAATTCCTAGATCTAAGATGTGAATTAAATTACAAAAAATTAGATCCATAACATCTATGTCAGCTCTTTGTTTGAAAACATTCAAACAGATTCGCTTTCTAGATGATCCCTCTAGAAAAAAGATGATTATGACAACCTTTCTAGTTACTTCGTTCTCTATTTCTATTTGAAAGGATCCTGAGGAAAAAGGTTTTGTTTCCACCGAGCTAAAATAAAATGTCGATAACTCTAGTAAACTAAAGTCATCCTTTAATAGCTATACTATTTTGCTTCAATTTATTTTCTACAAATAAAAACAAAATTGGAAGATTTAGTTACGATTAGAAATCTACTTTTCTATCTCCATCCATGGATCCTTTACTCATACTCAGTCAATTGGAAGTATTGATCCAATTGAATAATTATGTTTCGCAATTTCATAACACAATTAAAAATTTTTTAAGTGATCCTTGGATACAAATCACGATAATTTATATTTTTCCTCCAATATGTCATTGAGAGGTAAAGGATTAAATCCTTTTAAGAAATAAAGTTTTTTATCGGAATATGAATTAAACCGAAAAGACCCCTTAACTTTTTAAGGGGGTTATTTGAACGAATCACACTTTTACCACTAAACTATACCCGCTACAATGCGATTATTATATACAAAGGGCCTTTATGTCGAACAGGGATAATTTGGGCTAATCAAGACAGGAGCATAAAAGAATCATGAAAATGAGAGTGTTGACGTTTTTCGTGGGGATTCAAAAATAAAAAAATAATAAGAAATGACGTATTGATGTTCTATTCTTTTATCTAATAATAAGAATGGAAACAGCCCTTCGTCTTTTTGTTGTTGCTTTAATAGCAACCCCCCCTTTTTTTTATTAGAGAAACCGTTTTAGCTAGGATTCGTTGGAACAAAAAAGGGCCCGGCTAGGTACTTACCAGGCCAGGCCACGGGAATAAAAAGGTCCCTTTCGAACAAAATCAAAGCAAAGAGGTCTTCTTTCTGTTTTTTCTATTGAATCTTTCGATCCCTTACTTGAACTAACTGTAATTGCTAATACAAGTTGTAGATAGAATATAGATAAGATAAGATAAAGAAAGAGAAAGAAATACTTTTTCAATCCTTATTTCATGTGTAATGTAACATAGTAATTATCTTTTTCAATTGGGAGAGATGGCTGAGTGGACTAAAGCGGCGGATTGCTAATCCGTTGTACGAGTTATTCGTACCGAGGGTTCGAATCCCTCTCTTTCCGTTTTTGTTGATCACTTGATATTTGATTTCTCTTTCAAATTTCGCCAATCCTTTTTTATGTTTCCTGGTTAACCATGTGGAATAGATAAAAAATCCTAAGAAAATTTAAAAATCAAGCAATGAAAATGAAAACTCCCTTTTTTATTCTTCACGTCCAGGATTACGCCCCGGATCATTAGATAGGAATCCAAAGATAAATAGAGAAACAAAGAATATCACTACTGTGTAAACGAAAAGTTTGAGAGTAAGCATTACACAATCTCCAAGATCTTTTTTTGAAAAAAAAAAATGAGAAAAGAGAATAGATCCTTCCATTACCAAAAATTTCTTTCATACCTTCAATTAGATATTGCGGGGGATCCTAACCTTAACCCTATTAGGGTCTTTCAAAAGGGCAGAATGGGGAATACGGGGTGAGCCAGATTTGGATTTCTCGAAGCTATCCAACCAAGACTTTCAGACTTTCAATGTTTGAATCGAAGGTTCATAATGTAAGACTAATTTGATCTTATTAATTGTTAGAATTTTTCTCGAATAAAGCATTCATTTTCTATAATAATATTAAGGATCTCATCGAAAACTTACAGCAGCTTGCCAAACGAAGGCTAAGAGAAAAAAGAACAAAGGTATGACTGGCATAAGATCTACGATTGGATTCAAAAAAGCGTAGGCCTCGGGCAATTTGGCGAAGAAAAGACTACTCGAATAAAAGGCAGAATTAAGACAAATGCAGATCAAACTAAAGATATTAAGCATAACAGGCGTTTTGTTCTTGGAGATAATTGCATTTTGATTGAGTTAATGATATAAGGAAAAATGAAGTAAAGTAAGGTAGACAAAAATCCTTCTTTTTCTTTGAACCTACCCAATCAAAAATTCCCCAATTCTCAAACAAAGGAGAATAGAAGAAATAATACTTTCATAGAATATCTTAATTAAATTCTATGTAATGATCAATGAATTCGGCTGAATTCTATATCTATACGCGTAAAAATCCTAGCAAGAATCTAATCTATTTTATAAAGATTTTATATATAAAATTGCCCTGTAATTGACCAAGACTCAATACTAATATTATTCTTTATTAGTGTAGAATGAAATATAGATGGGGCGTGGCCAAGTGGTAAGGCAACGGGTTTTGGTCCCGGTATTCAGAGGTTCGAATCCTTTCGTCCCAGGTAGATACATTGTATCAGAGTAAAAGTTTATTTTGAATAAAAGTTTATTTTGAAAATAACGTTATGTTTAAATGCCTAATATTGGATAGAATGTCATTCTTGTTTCTTTTAGAATTTTGAATGATTCTTTTCTGAATCATATCTTTGTTTTTCACAACATACAGATATTACTAAATAGATTTGTTTGTGATCAAGATATGATGGTAACATAGGTCACACCCTAGTTGAATTCAACTAATTAAAAAAAAAGTATGGCGGATTTTTCATCATATGTTCATTCCCTTCATATTGATCATTTTGAAGGGGTTTAGAGCTACTTAAATTTTCAACGATACTTTTTTATTTTGAATCACACTAAGAAAGAGCCCTTCTTTCCTATATTTTATTCTTTATCCATTAAAATTAAATTTACTTAAATGTGGGGTAGCCAATTTATTAGGATCCTTTTATTATAAACAAGAGGGGGGTTATTACATTCAATTAATGGGATTAAGTCTCTTAAGACAAGACTGGGTTTGGGTAAACTAAAAAATTCGGAGCAAGCGCCTAATCTGGACTTGTTTGTCTTTGTCCCTAGAGAGTATCCTTTCCCCAAAAGGGATCCTTTTTGTTTTTGTTCTGATTCAGCATTCCCAGAGAGTCGTGAGATAGATAGTTCTTAATTAGTAACAGTAACAGGAGGTCTTCATTTGTGTATATCTGTGTATGTACGAATCTCATTAACAACGAATCAAGTTACATATGTAACGGACCCATAATAAAGACTGTAGTTCAGTCTATCTGATAGGTACGAAAAACCCCTATTCGTTCATCTTATCTTTTTTTATTAATAAAATTAAAATCGAAAGAACAAGTACTTAAATCTTCTCTTCGATCGGTCTTTTTTATCTATCTCACACAAAAAAATAAAAATGGGGTTTTTGTTCAATCCATTTATCTGCTTTAAATCGTTGATGGTTCAATTCGAAAAGAAACATATATTTTATTTTTTTTTATTATGATAAAATTTTTAGTCTTTACTGTAAAACTTTATTCAAATAATGATATCGAAATAGGAAACTTTTTTGATTCTAAAAATTTTTAATGATTGCTTTTGAGTTGAATCTTTGGTATTCAAAAAGTGGGAAATGGGCCATATTGAGTCATTTTAAGATGCAGAGTAAAAAAGAATTCCTTTATTCATATTCGTATTCTTTATATATTTTTATTACTTTTTTGAATAATTTTTAATAAAAAGTAAAGTTAAAGTGTTGCATTCATACAATAACATACAATAATAGGTGAGGTCTTGCTAAGATTGCTTTAAAACTTTTTTGCCATCTTTCTTCTTTGTATAGAAGAAAAAGGGGTATAGATTAATATGTTTATGTATCGACGGAACCAATGACTATTCATGATTCCATAATTGAATCAATTCCATATGGGTTCCAAATTAGAGGAATTTTTTGTTATGGTAAAACTTCGTTTGAAACGCTGTGGTAGAAAGCAACGTGCGACTTGAAGGACACGATCCGGTGTGGATTTTTATTCTTACATCCGCCATCTTTTCTATGAATGAAGGTGCTCTTGACCCGACATCTGTTCTGTTTTCACTAGAATCCTTTTTTTGTTAGGTTGTAAATGAATATAGTAGATGATGGAGCTCGGGTAGAAAGTATGGATTCATCTTTCAGGGGGCAAGAATCTAGGGTTAATACCAATCAATAAATTGGAACAACTTCGTAAGTATATCAATATAGAAATTGAAAGGATTCGAGTCAGTCAACTTTTTAATTCAAAAATCAAATTTGTTGAAATTGAGAAAAGTCTTTCGATTCAAAGTGTATCGCGCGGGAATCGAGCGTTTATATGATTCTTTGATAGAAAGAAATCACAAAAGGGGTATGTTGCTGCCATTTTGTAAGGATTAATAAGCACCGAAGTAATGTCTAAACCCACTGATTTAAAACAAAGAAAAAGGATCCCAGAACAAGGAAACACCTTTTTTCAATTGTCTCAATAATCAATAACAATAACTGGATATAATAATAATAAAGATAAAGATTAAATGAGACAAACAAGAGGGGGTTAAAGACCATTCAAAAAATGAAATAAATTGCCTAAAATTTTTTTCTTTTAAGCTATTTGAGAATTATCCAACTTGAGTTATGGGTACAAATGATTTTTATTTTTTCAGGAAGGAGGAAGAAAAAAATGAGTTAAATCCCATTCTAATTTATTTTATCAACTCCTTTGGCATTAATTAGAATTATAATTCTATACGTAGACAAAACTCCAAATCATTTTTTCTCGAGCCGTACGAGGAGAAAACTTCCTATACGTTTCTAGGGGGGGTCTTGTTCATTTACTTAGATCTATCCCAATGAGCCGTCTATCGAATCGTTGCAATTGATGTTCGATCCCGAAGAGAAGGAAGAGATCTTCGGAACGT